AAAAATAGAAATCGAGAGTCAGGTCGTCATTTTTGAGATCGTTTTGTGTTACCTATATTTAGACAATATAGGTTTTTCTCATTCATCCTTTTTGATTTGAAGTTTCGATCGAAGGATTCCTTTATCAACACAAGGTAGTGAACTCCATTTGTTAGAACAGCTTCCATTGAGTCTCTGCACCTATCCCTTTTTTCTCGCTTTCGAAACTCCGGTTTGTTCGCGTAACCCAGGATTTGGCTCAGGATTGCCCATTGTTAATTCCAGGGTTTCTCTGAATTTGAAAGTTATCACTTAGTAGGTTTCCATACCAAGGCTCAATCCAATTAAGTCCGTAGCGTCTACCAATTCCGCCATATCCCCTTTTTGCTTTGAGATTAGGATTTCATTATGATGTCTTTCCACTTTTTCTTATGCCGAAACCTTGGAATTCATTACATATAGATACTTTTTTTATTTCTTTGGTATCTTCTTTCATTTTTTTGAGCCCCATCCATATTGATTTAGTCTAATCAACAAAGATTCTATCATTTTTGTATTTGCAATTCAATATGGTTATATATTACATAACATATATATGTTCTTCCTTTTCTCATCTTTATCTTAAATTTTAAGAAATAGTCGAACGGTCGATTCTTTTTTTTTTTTTACTTTCATGAAAAGAAATTTATGATTATTATTGAAACTTAGAATTCTACAATGTGCAATGGAAAAAGATTATTAAGTCTACTTCGTAGATTTGAAATTCGAATAATTCTATAATATTAGAAATAAAATAAAAAGACAAAAAAAAGTATAAAATAATAATAATAGCATGCAAAAAAACAAGAATTTCAAATCAGATATCATTTAACTTAAAAAAAAAAGATTTCTGATCTAATTAAGATTTTCTTATTTAGAAACTAATGAAATCAAAATGAGAAAGTCGATATACTGCTATATTCTATTAATTAATTAAGGTTATGTTTTATTTATTTAATGATAGTCACTATTTATTTGAGCTATATTCTATTCTAGAATATATAGAATATGATTAATTCTAAATAGATAAGGAAAAATATGAATAGAATAGTTAATGGATACGATCTAGTAGTTTAGTGTAGTGAATTTGTATGCATGCGCTATTTTATTTGAGCCCGCTTAGCTCAGAGGTTAGAGCATCGCATTTGTAATGCGATGGTCATCGGTTCGATTCCGATAGCCGGCTTTTCCATATTTTTTCGTTTTTTTACATGATTTTTAATGTACTTTCAAAATCAAAGAAGATTGAAAAGACTTCTTTCACCTTTTTCCAAGAGTTACCACTCCATTTATATTATGTCATATAAACTTCCATATAGGAATATATATTGGGTAAAAGAGTTAGATCTTTGCAAAATAAATAAAGAAAATAAAGAAAAATTTTGTTGATTTATTTGATTTATATATATTGTATATACAATAAAAAAAATCTGTATATTGAGAGAATATATCTTCTTACTCTTTGTATTCCAATAGTTTATTGGAGTGGATTTCACATCATTTATCATTATCATTTAGTTCAGTTTTAATTTTTTTTAGTTTTGTACAATTTCAATAAAAAAAGGAGTCTTTATGTCACGTTACCGAGGGCCTCGTTTTAAAAAAATACGCCGCCTGGGGGCTTTACCGGGACTAACTAGTAAAAGGCCTAAGGCAGGAAGCGATCTTAGAAACCAATCACGCTCCGGAAAAAAATCTCAATATCGTATTCGTTTAGAAGAAAAGCAAAAATTGCGTTTTCATTATGGTCTTACAGAACGCCAATTACTTAAATATGTTCGTATCGCCGGAAAAGCCAAGGGGTCAACAGGTCAAGTTTTACTACAATTACTTGAAATGCGTTTGGATAACATTCTTTTTCGATTGGGTATGGCTTTGACTATTCCTCAAGCGCGCCAATTAGTTAACCATGGACATATTTTAGTTAATGGTCGTATAGTTGATATACCAAGTTATCGCTGCAAACCCCGAGATATTATTACAGTGAAGGATGAACAAAACTCTAGAACTTTGGTTCAAAATCTTCTTGATTCATCTGCCCCTGAGGAATTGCCAAACCATTTGACTCTTCACACATTCCAATATGAAGGGTTAGTCAATCAAATAATAGATAGGAAATGCGTCGGTTTGAAAATAAATGAATTGCTTGTCGTAGAATATTACTCTCGACAGACTTAATAAACCTAACTTAAGTAAAAAAAAAATAACTAAAAACAAGAGTTCGGACAACTCCCCTTTGCCCTCTTTTTTGATTAAAAATCAAAAGGCACAAGGTAAGGGATTTTGTCGGGGAATCTTTTTCCTATTCATGTATCATAGATTGGTAGGGAGATTTGGATCCCTTGTTTGCTCTTCCCAGCATTTTCCATATCAAAGAAATTAGGAATAGAGAATCTATTTCAAAATCAAAACAAGGTAGATTTTATATCTATTCTTTTTTATTTGATTTGATACATTGTGGTCAATCACGTAAGATTGGTGAATTAGTTGAAAGTACGGAAAGAGAGGGATTCGAACCCTCGGTAAACAAACGTCTACATAACAGTTCCAATGTTACGCCTTCAACCACTCGGCCATCTCTCCGACATTAGGATTATGTCTGAGTACCTGGGTGAATAGCGAGTTATTCATCGTTTTTTAGATTATGGTTAATAGATACCTTTTTTGACCAGAAAAAATTGGAAGTAGATAGAAGGTTTTTTTATTTTAATGAGTCCGCTTTTATGTTAGTTCGTACTATACAATTCCTTTGTTTGTGAGAAAATTTTCTCACAAAAGAAAAGGTAAAGGAAATAAAAAGAGTTATAGAATGGATTACTACCTATGCCAAGATCGCGTATAAATGGAAATTTTATTGATAAAACCTTTACAATTGTAGCCGATATCTTATTACAAGTCATTCCGACAACTTCCGGAGAAAAAGAGGCATTTACTTATTACAGAGATGGTGCGATTTGATTATCATTATTTTTTTTTATTTCTCGCCGATTTGGAATAGAAAGAAAAACGAGTATTGAAAAAAAAAATCTACGCTTTTGAAGGTGAAGTTTCTAATATAAAAAAAGCAATCCCTTCTGTCATGTATCCACGATTAATGCAGCCTTAGATGCTTCAATTGTGAATTCTAGTATTGAGCAAAAGGTTTTTACCTATGGTTCCCGTATTACAGATCAATCCTACTACACTAATACAATATACGAATAGGAGGCATAGGGGAAGAAGCACTACGCCGAGAAATCAACAACACGAAAACTTTCTTCAAAATGATTCCCTTTCTTCTTCTTCTTTGGGATTGGGACTAATTAAAATGGTTGGAACAATAAACATCCATCTCGTTCGTACTTTGGATACCCGTAAAACCATTGAAGACTGTTGAAGTGACTAATTCCTGGAAATTTAGGGGCGTTGAGAACAAAGAAATTTTTAGAGTTTCCTTTTTTATTTTTATCTAGCATGAACCCACTTGGTAGTAAGAAAAGATCTTTTGCAAGAAGGTTGGCTAGGGATTTCTTGTAAAAACATTAGCCCCGCTTAGTTCATAATGACATCACATTTTTCCATATATTATTTTCATTATGCACCTAAAGGAGGAGCCGTATGAGATGAAAATCTCACATACGGTTCTGAAACGGAGAATTCGTTAAAGCGAATGACGACCGTAACGGATGTCGGCTCAATCTGAAGGAAATTATGCGGAAGCATTACAGAATTATTATGAAGCTATGCGACTAGAAATTGACCCCTATGATCGAAGTTATATACTCTATAATATAGGCCTTATCCACACAAGTAATGGGGAACATACCAAAGCTTTAGAATATTATTTTCGGGCATTAGAACGAAACCCCTTTTTACCACAAGCTTTTAATAATATGGCTGTGATCTGTCATTACGTGCGACTATCTCCACTATAGAAAAAAAGAACGAACAGCTAGTCAATGAAATACTAGAAAAAAAAAGGGCTTTCTACATAAGCATCGTCCAAAACGATTTTTTATCAGCTGTAGCAAATAAATAAACTTCATAGATCGAAATATGAAGTGAAGACTAGATATGCCTAAATACTTTCTTTCTATGGATAAAAAAAGATTTAATTGATAGAGGAAGCACCGTAAAGATCAATTGGAAAGGTTTTGGACCGATACAACAAGAGCTGTTTATTTATATCATAATATGAGATAAATCTTAAGAATCTACTTATGTAATAGAGTGGATCCCCTAAGATATTGAGCAGCGGTGTAGCATCAGATCCTAAAGACAGTAAGTCTTTTTCTTTTTTATGAAGTATGAAAAAAAGTCTTTTTCAAAGATTCTATATAAATTTTTATATGAAAGCGGGATAGTTACCTTTCAGAAAATTCTAATATCTAATAACAGTGGACATGCCTTTTTTTCTGAAGGTAGGAGAAAAGATAAAACTTATTATATTAATTAATATATTAATTAAATCAAAATGAAAGTTTGAAACTCATGTAATTACTCTCTTTTGTTTAATCCAAGAAAAACCGAATATCTATAAGAAATCTCATTCAATTAGACATTCAATTAGATAGAAAGTTAAAGTAGGTTAAAGTTAAAAAACTGGTACACCAAAACAAAAGAGTTGGTTGTCGAGCCGTATGAGGTAGGAAACTCTCAAGTACGGTTCTCAGGGAAGGAATTGACCCGCCTATTCCGACCGTGGAGAACAGGCCATTCAACAAGGAGATTCTGAAATGGCGGAGGCTTGGTTCGCTCAAGCCGCTGAGTATTGGAAACAGGCTATAACGCTTACTCCTGGTAATTATATTGAAGCACAGAATTGGTTGACGATCACGAGGCGCTTCGAATAAGAACTTTCCCTTTGTTTCTTTTTTTTTTTTTTTTATTCTATATATATCTTTATTTGTTTTTACAATTAATCGTTTTTTAGTTTCTTGGCCCTCTCGGTCAAATAAAACAGATCCTTTTTTTCTATCAGAAGAACCAATCAAAGAAAAAAA